AGGAAATGAGAGATCTTTTGTTCCACCACAGAGAATTATTTGGTTCTTGCATCCCAAAAAATTTCCCTGATACATCAGAACGATCATTTACGGGATTTAATGACAGATTCATTCTTTTCTTTTAACTATAGGGTCCTGGTCATTTGATTTGGTAATAAAGAGAATAACGAATAGAAAGGAATTAATGACTTGGACTGGGTATTAACGGTCAATCTCCGGTAGAAGGTTCCGTCGGAACAATTATTTATTTCAGGTACCTCTTAAATAAAAAAAAAAAAGAGAGAAAATGTGGGGAGAAATGACAAGAAGATATTGGAACATGAATTTTGAAGAGATGATGAAAGCAGGAGTTCATTTTGGCCATGGTACTAGGAAATGGAATCCTAGAATGGCACCTTACATCTCTTCAAAGCGTAAAGGTATTCATATTACAAATCTTACTCGAACTGCTCGTTTTTTGTCAGAAGCCTGTGATTTAGTTTTTGATGCAGCAAGTATAGGAAAACACTTCTTAATAGTTGGTACCAAAAATAAAGCAGCCAATTTAGTAGCATCAGCTGCAATAAGGGCTCGGTGTCATTATGTTAATAAAAAATGGCTCGGTGGTATGTTAACGAATTGGTCCACTACAGAAATGAGACTTCATAGGTTCAGGAACTTGAGATCGGAACAAAATACGGGGAAACTCAACTGTCTCCCGAAAAGAGATGTAGCAATGTTGAAGAGGCAATTATCTCACTTGCAAACCTATCTGGGCGGGATCAAATATATGACGGGGTTACCCGATATTGTAATCATCGTTGATCAGCAAGAAGAATATACGGCTCTTCGAGAATGTCTCACTTTGGGGATTCCAACAATTTGTTTAATCGATACAAATTGTGACCCGGATCTCGCAAATATTCCGATTCCAGCGAACGATGACGCTATAGCTTCAATCCGATTGATTCTTAACAAATTAGTATCCGCAATTTGTGAGGGCGGTTCTAGCTATATAAGAAATTGTTGATTAATAATAGGATAAGTCAATGACTTTGGAAACTCCATAAATTGATTGAATCGGTTACTATCCCTGAGTCTCAAAAAAGAGATCAAAATCACTGGGGATATTATGTGATCACTTGGGATCCGAAATATACGATTGATTCAAAGTAGACGAGTTGAGAAAGAGATACGAGATGGCTGAATCAAAATAATTCCTTTTTAAGTTCTATTTATGTCAGAGGGCAATATGAATGTTTTACCCTGTTCCATCAACTCACTAAAAGTGTTATACGATATATCCGATGTGGAAGTAGGCCAACATTTTTATTGGCAAATAGGGGGTTTCCAAGTCCATGCCCAAGTACTTATCACTTCTTGGGTTGTAATTGCTATCTTATTAGGTTCAGCCACTATAGCTGTTCGGAATCCACAAACCATTCCAACCGACGGTCAGAATTTCTTCGAATATGTCCTCGAATTCATTCGAGACTTGAGCAAAACTCAGATTGGAGAAGAGTATGGTCCTTGGGTTCCTTTTATTGGAACTATGTTCCTATTTATTTTTGTTTCTAACTGGTCAGGTGCCCTTTTACCCCGGAAAATCATACAGTTACCGTATGGAGAGTTAGCTGCACCCACGAATGATATAAATACTACTGTTGCTTTAGCTTTACCTACGTCAGTGGCATATTTCTATGCGGGTCTTACCAAAAAAGGATTGGGTTATTTCGGTAAATACATTCAACCAACTCCAATACTTTTACCAATTAACATCCTAGAAGATTTCACAAAACCCTTATCACTTAGTTTTCGACTTTTCGGGAATATATTAGCGGATGAATTAGTAGTTGTTGTTCTTGTTTCTTTAGTACCTTCGGTGGTTCCTATACCTGTCATGTTCCTTGGATTATTCACAAGCGGGATTCAGGCTCTTATTTTTGCAACTTTAGCCGCAGCTTATATAGGTGAATCCATGGAGGGTCATCATTGACTAGCTTCCGAAATGGTCTTAAAAAAAAGCTTATCCCAACTCATACCGGTATATACGATCTAGAATAGGAGCAAAAAAAAATGTATGATATTAGAGAATTAAAAAAAGGTAAGGGGGGTCGAGCTGGGTATATGTAAGGGCTCTAAGCCAATCCCTGTATATGTTTCGAAGAATGATTCTAGAATCCGGTTCAATAGAAGATACGGATGGTTTACGTTATTAAAGAAACAATGTATATGTGATATTAGATATTCACTAGTTATATATGGGCTATCCATATATATTATTTCCCATCCCACTGAATTTAGACGGATTCCAATGCAAGCCCTTCCGTTTTATCTGTGACTGTGGATTGAATGAATAAACAAATGAAGTCAAGCATGCATATAGAAGAGAAAGAGCGAAGAATTGAAAGAATGGAATGGTTCGGAACAAAGAAATGGAAGAACTGGAACCGTATAGATTTACAAAGACTCCACGGATAGGAACTAAAAACGAGATATCGAAGTAGCTCTGATGATTCAGTAATATTATTATTTCAATTCAGAGTTCTTAGTTCTTTTTTTTTTTTCGGATAGATCTTAAGTGATGGAATAATGAAGTAATAATTCATCGGTTGATTGTATCATTAACCATTTCTTTTTTTTGGTGCGAGGAACTTAATATGAATCCATTGATTTCTGCCGCTTCCGTTATTGCTGCTGGATTGGCTGTGGGACTTGCTTCTATTGGACCTGGAGTTGGTCAAGGTACTGCTGCGGGCCAAGCCGTAGAAGGTATCGCGAGACAGCCAGAAGCAGAGGGTAAAATACGAGGTACTTTATTGCTTAGTCTGGCTTTTATGGAAGCTTTAACGATTTACGGACTGGTCGTGGCATTAGCGCTTTTATTTGCGAATCCTTTTGTTTAATCCTATAAATGTGAAAAATAAATACTTATTTTCTTTTCCTATTTTATTGCCGCGGGCTTGCCTTGCCGAATTATATCCAAACTTCACTCCTACAATCACTTCTTCGTTGAGACAATACCCCCGGGGATGGAGTGATTTGAGGATGAGGAATTAGCATAGCAGACCCACTTGCTTTCTTCCCTTCCGCTCTTAATGGAAACTCTTTTTCACTTTTAGGAAGTGTTGCAACAAACGAGGTATTTCGTAATTGACATGAAACCTGGGACTAAATAAATAGATTATTGAGAATTTCCATGGAAATAATAATAAAGAAAAATATTTATTAAAATGAATCTATTCATATTTATAATAGGGAAATTAATAAAAAGAAATCAATCCAAAACAAAGGGGGCGAAGTGATACAAAAAGAACTCTGTTCCATTTTGTTGGTCCTATCTATAAGAGAAAAGCATATGAGAGATGTAACCGATTCTTTCGTTTCCTTTGGTCACTGGCCATCCGCTGGGAGTTTCGGGTTTAATACCGATATTTTAGCAACAAATCTAATAAATCTAAGTGTAGTGCTTGGTGTATTGATCTTTTTTGGAAAGGGAGTGTGTGCGAGTTGTGTATTTCAAGAATAGGCTGGATCCAACCGGCTGCACTTTCCTTTCCTTTTTTTTTTTGAATGGGAAAGTTATAAATAGGAAAGAAAGGTGCACGATCTCGACGAATTACTTCTGAATAAATTAAGAAATCATATGTAAGAACCATAGCATTTCGTAACTTATTGGTAAATCAACTTTGATTCTCTATCAGCCAATAATGTGGGACCTTTAACATGGTTAAAGCGAAACCGTTTGAAGTCCAGGCACAACATGGTACTCTTTCTACCACTACGTTAGTACGGAGATGGTTTCGAAAAAATGAATAGTTGGCAATTTATCCGATATAGAACACTCATATCGATAAAATGATTTGAACCATTTACTGTAAAAATAGGTGTCTCGCCCTTTTTTATCCAATGTTGAATCGATGACCTATGTCTAAAATAAGAAGAATTTTTTGGATTTGAAGAAAACAAAAAAAAAAAGAAACAACTTTGCTGACAATGACAGATTTTTTGTCGGGTCGGAAGAGCCCTCCGAATATTCTGGTCTCGTATCGGTTTTGATATCTTGGAATACGAACAGAGAAGGGAGGGTAGGCTCATTACATTAAAATAGATGGAATGACCCATTAAGTAACTGAGTGTGAGAGCCAAATGAATCGAAAGATTCATGTTTGGTTCGGGAAGAGATCATGGAAGTGAAGTTGTGAAATGAATGGGAAGATAATCTACTTTCATTAAGTGATTTATTAGATAATCGAAAACAGAGGATCTTGAGTACTATTCGAAATTCAGAAGAACTACGTGAAGGAGCCATTGAGCGGCTCGAAAAAGCCCGGGCTCGCTTACGGAAAGTGGAAATAGAAGCAGATGAGTTTCGAGTGAATGGATACTCTGAGATAGAACGAGAAAAATCGAATTTGATCAATGCCACTTATGAGAATTTGGAACGATTAGAAAATTACAAAAATGAAACCATTCATTTTGAACAACAAAGAGCAATTAATCAGGTGCGACAACGAGTTTTCCAACAAGCCTTACAAGGAGCTCTAGGAACTCTGAATAGTTGTTCAAACAGCGAGTTACATTTACGCACCATCGGTGCTAATATTGGCATGCTCGGGGCCATGAAAGAAGTAACTGATTAGCCCTTCTACCGTAGGCATTATTTTTTTTTTTTTTCTTTGTTTCCGAAAAAGAATTAAGAGACACTAATGGTAACCATTCGAGCCGACGAAATTAGTAATATTATCCGTGAACGTATTGAACAATATAATAGAGAAGTCAAGATTGTGAATACCGGCACAGTACTTCAGGTAGGCGACGGCATTGCTCGTATTCATGGTCTTGATGAAGTAATGGCAGGGGAATTAGTAGAATTTGAAGAGGGTACAATAGGCATTGCTCTGAATTTGGAATCAAATAATGTTGGCGTTGTATTAATGGGTGACGGTTTGATGATACAAGAGGGAAGTTCTGTAAAAGCAACAGGAAGAATTGCTCAGATACCCGTTAGTGAGGCTTAT